TATTATCAACTATTTCTACATAAGGTGGTAAGACGATATCTTGGGCAGTTACATATCCAGGCCCCCTGACACAAATATAGGCGTCACAAGTTTCATATAGATTACTTCTCAATACAATTTCTTTCAAATTCATTAAGATTTCATGTACCGATTCTTGAATACCGTTTATGGTAGAATATTCATGCGGTATTTTATCAAATTTTGCATGTGTGATACATGTTCCTTCTATTTCTCCAAGCAAAGCTCTTCGCATCGCAATGCCTATTGTGTCGGCTTGACCTTTCAGAAGTGGAGACAGAATAAAACGCCCATAATAAAGATGTTTACTCTCTGTTCTTGATTCAACACATTTCCACTGTAGTGTCCGAGTAGATACTGTTATTTTCTCTCGAACCATAGTAATATAATTTCATTAGATCATTGAATCATTTATTTCTCTTGTTTCTCTTGAAAGTTCTTCAATGTGCATTTCTACACACGTCTTTTTTTCGGAGGTCTACAGCCATTATGTGGCATAGGGGTTACATCCCGTACAAAAGCTAATAATATACCACTTCTACGAATAGCTCGGAGAGCCGCGTCTCTTCCGAGACCGGGGCCTTTTATCATGACCCCCGCTCGTTGCATACCTTGGTCCACTACTGTACGAATAGCATTGCTTGCTGCGGTTTGAGCAGCAAATGGTGTCCCTCTTCTCGTACCCTTGAATCCACAAGTACCGGCAGAGGACCAAGAAAGCACCCTACCCCGTACATCTGTAACGGTGACAATGGTATTATTGAAACTTGCTTGAACATGAATAACTCCCTTTGGGATTCTACGTGCACTCTTACGCGACCCAATACGTCCATTACGTGACCCAATACGTCCATTCCTGCGCGAACCAATTCTCGGTATAGCTTTTGCCATATTTTATCATCTCGAAAATATGAGTTAGAGATATATGGATATATCCATTTCATTTCATATTAAAACAGATTCCTTATTTATATTTATGTATCGTTTCATTTAATTTAGCGAGTGTGATTATCCCTGCCTTTGTTTATGTCTCGGATTGGAACAAATTACTATAATTCGCCCCCGCCTGCGGATTAGTCGACATTTTTCACAAATTTTACGAACAGAAGCTCTGATTTTCATATTGGTCATTCCTTATCTTAAATTGTAATTTACTTCTTGGAAGAAAAAAGTTTCTTGAGATTTGGCATCTCGAATCATATTCTCGCGAACGGGGTGTTCAAACCATTTAATCCTTCGAATCCTTCTTGCGGAGTCGATAAATTATACGCCCTTTGGTTGAATCATACCGATTTACCTCAACCTTGACTCTATCTCCCGGTAGTATCCGTATAAAACTACGTCGGATCTTTCCTGAAACATAACCTAGAATCAGATCTTCATTATCTAAACGAACCCGGAACATGCCATTGGCAAGCGATTCGGTAATTAAACCCTCATGAATCCATTTTTGTTCTTTCATTCCAGGTAAAGTCCCCTTGAAGTATCAACTAATGAAGGAGGAACAATATTAGACAACTCGTCCCTTTTCTTTTTTATTTTACAATTTTTAATTGTAAATTTTGGCTCCAATTTGTATATTAAAAAGATTACCATATATAACACAAAATTTCTCCGCCGATTCTTTCTAGCCGAGCTTCTCGGTCTGTCATTATACCTCGAGAAGTAGAAATAATTACAATTCCCATCCCGCCTAAAATGCGCGGAATTAGTCGATAATTAGAATAGATTCGTAGACCAGGTCGACTGATCCGTTTTAAATTTAAAAGATTTCTATAGGGCCTTTTCCTATTCCTTCTATGTCGTAGCGTTAAAACAAAAAAATCTTTGTTGCTTTCTCGATGTTTTCTCACGTTTTCGAGAAAACCCTCTCTTAAAAGTATTTTTACAATATTTTCGGTAATATTAGTAGCTCTTATTCGAACTACTCTTTTTTTATCCATATCAGCATTTCGTATAGAGGTTATTACCTCAGCAATAGTGTCCCTGCCCATGATGAACTAAAATAGTTGGTGACTCAAAATTTGATATAATCAACATGCTTATTTCTTTTTTTTTTTTTTTTATGAATATTTTATGAATTTTTTATGAATTTTATGAATAAAGGTATATGCGTGAGATACAATCTATTTCTCAATCCATTTCTTTCAACTATCCCACTATAAAATAGCGCGATCCCCTTTTATAATACTTCGGGAGCTAATGAAACTATTTTAGTAAAATTAAATTGTCTTAATTCCCGGGCGATCGCGCCAAAAACTCGAGTTCCTTTTGGATTTCCTTTTTGATCAATAACAACTGCAGCATTGTCATCATATCGGATTATCATACCGTTATCACGTTTGAATTCTTTACAGGTACGCACAATTACAGCTCTGACCACTTCTGATTTTTCTAGGGGCACATTTGGTACTGCTTCTTTGATCACAGCAACAATAACGTCACCAATATGAGCATATCGACGATTGCTAGCTCCTATGATTCGAATACACATCAGTTCTCGAGCCCCGCTGTTATCTGCTACATTTAAATGGGTCTGAGATTGAATCATATCATTTTGTAATTTGTTCTTTTAATGTGATAAAAAAAAAGAAATATTTTTTGTCTAAAAAGAAAAAAATAAAGAAATAAGCAATTTTTTTTCACACCCAAGACTCATTTCTGTTAGTTCTACCCTTTTTGCCTTTATCCCGAAATAATCAATTGAGTCCGTATAGGCATTTTGGATGCTGCTATTGAAATAGCCCTTCTAGCTCTATTTTCTCTTACTCCGGCCATTTCATAAAGTATTCGACCTGGTTTAACAACAGCTACCCAATATTCCGGGGATCCTTTCCCCGAACCCATACGTGTTTCTGCGGGCCTTAGTGTAACTGGTTTGTCTGGAAATATACGTACCCATAGTTTTCCCCCACGACGTGCATTTCGTGTCATTGCCCGTCGACCGGCTTCTATTTGTCTAGATGTGATCCAAGCGGGTTCGAGTGCCTGAAGAGCATATTTACCGAAACAAATACGATTCCCTCGATACGATATTCCCTTCATTCTTCCTCTATGTTGTTTACGGAATCTGGTTCTTTTAGGGTTATAGTTGATGGTTGATTATGAATTCCATCTCTACTGCAGAACTGGACGTGAGAGTTTCTTCTCATCCGGCTCCTCGCGAATAAAAGAATTAAAAAACAAAAAAGATTTCGAATCTTATAATTAATTAAATTTAATATTAAATAATTAACTAATTAAGATATATAGTAAGATATACATGTATTTAAATAGAATCGTGTCATTTTTTGAGACTTCATATAATCTAATCTATTAGTAATCTATAGATCTTGTTTAAATAGACAATTAAAGATTTTAGTTTCTATTTTCGAAATCATATTGTTATTTTTAATTGTTATTTTGAAATATAAATAGAACATATTTTTTTTTTCTTTTTATCGTCCAAATTTATCAATTCAAAAAAAAGAAAGTTTTTGCGGGCGAATATTTACTCTTCTATTTCAATTTTCGGCTTGTCTCCTGACTTCTTACAATAGATGAATTGACTTCCGTTTCATTTCGCCATCCCGACCAGTGAATCATTAAGATTCCTTTTTCACTAAAATCTTTTGCATTCACAGCTTCCATCGTTCCCATCGCTTCTTACTTAATGCTTAGGTCCTATTTTTACAACGGAGCTCGTAATGAAATTTGTTCTTGAGTCAATCTTCTTAGTCTTTATTGGCTCGAAGCTCTTGATTTTTTTGTTTTGTTCTATAATTTTAAATTAAATTATGTTATATATTATATTTATATTAAATAAGAAATATATTAAATTATATTAAAAATATATATTAAATAAAAACATTTAATTATGTTATATTTAATTATGTTATATAAGAATCAGTATTAATGCTTTATTACACTGCCTTTTATAAGATGACTTATAGACCTTACATATTACATATTGGAATTCTATATCATTGATATTTTTTATCTCTCTTTCTCTCATCCTTCCATTTATATCCACATCTTTCTTCTCTATTTTGCTTTACAGCTTAAAAATCAGATTTGTTTTTCAGAAACAAAAAATTTCAGTTGTTACAAAGATATGACCAATATATCATATCTTGACTGGTTCCTTAGATCGAGATAATGCGAAGTAATGAGTTGGTTATTAGTTCTATGGTTAGTTATTAGTTCATACTATGGTGTTGGGCTGGTCTTTTTTAATCCTAACTCTAAAAAACCAACGAGTCACACACTAAGCATAGCAATTTTCTTAAAATAAGTGTCAATCGGATTTTTATTCAATCTTATAGAATAAATAATTAATTGATAGTTTTGAGCAAAAGAATGAATTTTTTTTATGTTAAAAAGAAAGCCTTGTCTTTATTATTTCTCGTCTATAAATATCCAAATTTTGATACCTAATACACCATATATAGTTCGAACTGTATAGGAACAATAATCAATTTTAGCTCGAATGGTTTGTAGGGGAACCCTACCCTCGCGAATCCATTCGACACGTGCAATTTCTTTTCCGTCAATACGACCTGCAATTTGTACTTGAATTCCTTTTGTATCTGCTTGTTCAGTTAATTCAATAGCTTTTTTCATTGCTTTTCGAAATGAAACTCTATTCTTTAATTGTCCGACTATAAATTCTGCAAGAATAGTAGGGTTCCCATAAGGTTTGGGAATTCTTTTGATAGCAATATTAAGTTTTCGGTTCATGCAATTTAACTCTTTTTGTAGAGTCGTCTGTAATTCTTCGACCCCTCGCGGTCGACTTTCTAGTAACAATTTTGGAAATCCCATAAAGATTATGACCTGGATCAGATCGATTCTTTTTTGAATCTCTATACGTGCAATTCCCTCTAACGCAGAAGAAATTTTGATATTTTTTTGTACATAATTCTTAATACAATCTCTTATTTTTTGATCTTCTTGTAAACCCTCCAAAAAATTTTTTGGTTGTGCAAACCAAAGAGAATGAT